CCATTTTATTCTATTTATTCCACGGAAAGGATTCAACAATCACTTAGCCAAAATCAAGGAACTATTCATATGTTCTGGACTAGAAGTAAGGAATCTCAATCTTTGATAATTTTGTCATCAGCTAATTGTTTTCAAATGGGCCCATTCAACGATGTAAAACATTCCAATGGGATAAAAGAATCAAGTCAAAATAATCCTCTAATTCCAAATAGGAATTCGTTAGGACCTTTAGGAACAGCCTGCCAAATTGTGAATTTTTATTACCTTTTAAAAACTCATAATCAGATCTCGGTAACTAAATATTTCCAACTTGACAATTTAAAACAGACTTTTCAAGTACTTAAAATTTTTTTACTTAAATATTATTTAATGGACGAAACCGGGAGGATTTATAATTCCAATCCCTGCAGTAACCCCCTTTTGAATCCATTCAACTTGAATTGGTACTTTCTCCATCATAATTATTGTGAAAAAAAATCGATAATAATTACCCTTGGACAGTTTTTTTGTGAAAATGTTTGTATAGCCAAACATGGACCACACCTAAAATCGGGTCAAGTTATAAATGTTCAAATGGACTCTGTAGTAATAAGATCGGCGAAATCTTATTTGGCCACTCCAGAAGCAACTGTTCATGGACATTATGGAGAAATACTTTTCGAAGGAGATACATTAGTTACATTTATATATGAAAAGTCGAGATCTGGTGATATAACGCAGGGTCTTCCAAAAGTAGAACAAGTGTTAGAAGTGCGTTCGATTGATTCAATATCAATGAACCTAGAAAAGAGAGTTGAGGGTTGGAACGAGTGTATAACACGAATTCTTGGAATTCCTTGGGGATTCTTGATTGGTGCTGAACTAACTATAGCCCAAAGTCGTATCTCTTTGGTTAATAAAATCCAAAAGGTGTATCGATCCCAGGGTGTACAGATTCATAATAGACATATAGAAATTATTGTACGTCAAATAACATCAAAGGTCTTGGTTTCAGAAGAAGGAATGTCTAATGTTTTTTTACCCGGAGAACTAATTGGAGTTTTGCGAGCGGAACAAACGGGGCGTGCTTTGGAAGAAGCGATTTGTTACCGAGCCATATTATTGGGAATAACGAAAGCATCTTTAAATACTCAAAGTTTCATATCAGAGGCGAGTTTTCAAGAAACTGCTCGAGTTTTAGCAAAAGCCGCTCTACGCGGTCGTATCGATTGGTTGAAAGGTCTGAAAGAGAATGTTGTTCTAGGGGGGATGATACCCGTTGGTACTGGATTCAAAGGATTAGTGCACCGTTCAAGGCGACATAAAAACATTTCTTTTGAAACCAAAAAGAAGAATTTCTTTGAGTGGGAAATCAGAGATATTTTGTTCCACCACAGAGAATTTTTTTCTTTTTCCATTTCAAAGAATGTACATGATACATCAGAACACTCATTTCTAGGATTTAATGATTCCTAAGAGCGGATTCACCCGGTTTTTCTATTTGTGTTGCAGTCATTTGATTTGGTAATAGTAATCAAAATAATAACGAATCGAATAGAAAGAATAAAAAAACCTGAATGGCTTGGATCGTGTATCAACGGCCAATCCCCGTTCGAAGAGAAGGTTCCATGGGAACAATTTTTTATTTTTAGGGTACTTCTTCTCTTTAAAGAAAAAAAAAGAGAAGAAGTGTGGGGAGAAATGACAAGAAGATATTGGAATATCCATTTGGAAGAAATGATGGAAGCGGGCGTTCATTTTGGTCATGGTACTAGGAAATGGAATCCCAGAATGGCACCTTATATCTCTGCAAAGCGTAAAGGTATTCATATTATAAATCTTACTAGAACGGCTCGGTTTTTATCAGAAGCTTGTGATTTAGTTTTTGATGCAGCTAGTAGGGGAAAACAATTTTTAATTGTTGGGACCAAAAATAAAGCAGCTGATTTAGTAGCACGGGCTGCAATAAAGGCTCGTTGTCATTATATTAATAAAAAATGGCTTGGTGGTATGTTAACAAATTGGTATACTACAGAAACGAGACTTCATAAGTTCAGAGACTTGAGAACAGACCAAAAGACGGGTAGACTCCACCGTCTTCCGAAAAGGGATGCGGCTGTGTTGAAGAGACAACTATCTCACTTGCAAACATATCTGGGCGGGATTAAATATATGACAGGGTTACCCGATATTGTAATAATTGTTGATCAGCAAGAAGAATATACGGCTCTTCGAGAATGCATCACGTTGGGAATTCCAACGATTTGTTTAATCGATACAAATTGTGACCCCGATTTAGCAGATATTTCGATTCCAGCGAATGATGACGCTATAGCTTCACTCCGATTAATTCTTAACAAATTAGTATTTTCAATTTGCGAGGGTCGTTCTAGCTATATACGAAATTCTTGATTAATAATAAGATTGCGTGTAAATTATTTTTGAAACTCCATAGAATAGATTTATTGAATTGGTTACGATTCCTGAACTGCACAAAAGAGATAAAACTAACTGAGGCTATTGTATGATTAGTTGATATTAAAAATATACAAATCAAGTGAGGAAGTTGAAAAAGAGATGGTTAAATCAAAATAATTCCTTTTTTAAGTTATATTTCTTTCATAGGATAATATGAATGTTTTATTATGTTCCATCAACACACTAAAGGGGTTATACGCTATATCCGGCGTGGAAGTAGGCCAACATTTCTATTGGCAAATCGGCGGTTTCCAAGTCCATGCCCAAGTCCTTATTACTTCTTGGGTTGTAATTACTATCTTATTAGCTTCAGCCATTATAGCTGTTCGTAATCCTCAAACCATTCCTACCGATAGTCAAAATTTTTTTGAATATGTCCTTGAATTCATTCGAGACGTGAGTAAAACCCAGATTGGAGAAGAATATGGTCCATGGGTTCCATTTATTGGAACTATATTTCTATTTATTTTTGTTTCGAATTGGTCGGGGGCTCTTTTACCTTGGAAAATCATACAGTTACCCCATGGTGAGTTAGCCGCACCCACAAATGATATAAATACTACCGTTGCTTTAGCTTTACTGACGTCAGTAGCATATTTCTATGCGGGTCTTACCAAAAAGGGATTAGGTTATTTCAGTAAATACATTCAACCAACGCCAATCCTTTTACCCATTAACATCTTAGAAGATTTCACAAAACCCTTATCCCTGAGTTTTCGACTTTTTGGAAATATATTAGCTGATGAATTAGTAGTTGTTGTTCTTGTTTCTTTAGTACCTTTAGTGGTTCCTATACCTGTCATGTTTCTTGGATTATTTACAAGTGGTATTCAAGCTCTTATTTTTGCAACTTTAGCTGCGGCTTATATAGGAGAATCCATGGAAGGCCACCATTGACTAGTTTTTGACGGAGTCTTTTTTTCGCTTAACCCGCTGCAACGTAGACGCGTATCAAATCAAGGTAAGCCCCTTAGGCTTAGGGAACATAAATATCGAAATAAGGTATAAATTAAGGTATATATGATCGAGAGTAAGTAATAGTAAAACAGATATTACGATATTAAGATTAAGGAATTGTAGAATAAAGAAAAGAGATCTAAAAGATCTTTTTCCTACTCTAACACAACCCATGAATAGTTAGTTTACGTTATGGGGGAAAGACATGTATATGTGATATTAGCTATTAACTAAGTAGATATTAACTAAAGATATATCAAATTTGCCCTACGACATATATGTTAATTTATATAGGGATTCGAACGAAAGTTCTTCTTTTTCGTCGTTTGAATTTAATATTGAATTGCCTGAGTTTCAATCACGAAAAAGAAGAAATAATTCAAAGAACGATTCGGAAGAAAGGAAAAAAGAAAGAAATGGAATAACAAAGTTTGTACAAATTCAAAAAGGTGATAGGAACTAAAAAAAAGGGATATCGAGGTATTTCTGATAATTCACGAATATTATTAGTGCAATTCTGGTTTCTTAGTTATTTTGACTGGATAAATTTTAGCCATGGAAAAAGTAAGTCATAATTCATTGGTTGATTGTATCATTAACTATTTCCTTTTTTTTTGTGCGAGGAATTGCTCATGAATCCACTGATTTCTGCCGCTTCCGTTATTGCTGCTGGATTGGCCGTTGGGCTTGCTTCTATTGGACCTGGAGTTGGTCAAGGTACCGCTGCGGGCCAAGCTGTAGAAGGGATCGCGAGACAACCAGAAGCAGAGGGAAAAATACGAGGTACTTTATTGCTTAGTCTGGCTTTTATGGAAGCTTTAACAATTTATGGACTAGTTGTGGCATTAGCACTTTTATTTGCGAATCCCTTTGTTTAATCCTATAAACTAAAAATACATATAGTTTTTTCTTTCTTTGGGGTTGCTGCTGCTTTTTCTTTTTTCAAATTAGATTCAAATTTCATTTCTTATTCCTTCGGACAATAGCCCATGTACATGTAAAGGACTAATTGGGGGAGGGGGAATTGGCACACCAATTAGCTTTCTTCTTTCATTTTCGTATTCCAATGGAACTTTTTTTAAGAAATATTGCAATAAACGAGATAGTTTGAAACTCCCATAACATAACATAAGACTCAATATCTAATTCTAATAAGTATCATTCTTATGGGAAATTGCCAATTGAAACAAAATACATTTACATTTTAGAAATCCATATTATTTTGAACTCTATATTAGGAGTATTTAGAAAAATAAATAATAGGAAAAATGCTACAATAAATAAAAAATATAGATAATTTGTCTTATCTATAAGAATACGCAACAGGAGATCATATGAAAAATGTAACCGATTCTTTCCTTTCCGTAAGTTATTGGTCATCCGCCGGAAGTTTCGGGTTTAATACCGATATTTTTGCAACAAATCCAATAAATCTAAGCGTAGTACTTGGTGTATTGATTTTTTTTGGAAAGGGAGTGTGTGTGAGTTGTTTATTTCAAGAATAGGCTGGATACGACCAACTGCACTTTTTTTTTGGTATAACTAGTAAAGAAAAGGTGCATGATTCCGCGAATTACTTCTGAATA